TCAGATTATATAGAAGAAAAGAAAGGAGAAGAAAAAAAAAAAGAGAAGGACAAAAACGAAGAGAACAAAAGAAAGGAAAAAGTACGAATAGAAATAGCAGAAGCCTGGGATACCATCCCATTGGCACAAATAATAAGAGGTTTAATGTTAATAACTCAATCGAATCTTAGAAAATATATTCTCTTACCTTCATTAATAATAGCTAAAAATATTGTCCGTATAATGCTTTTTCAATCTCCTGAATGGTCTGAGGATTTCAAGAAATGGAATAGAGAAATACATATTAAATGCACCTATAATGGTGTTCAATTATCAGAAAGAGAATTTCCAAAAAATTGGTTATTAGATGGCATTCAGATAAAAATACTATTTCCTTTCTGTCTAAAACCTTGGCACGGATCTAAGCTAAGGTCTTCTTATATGGATCAAATGAGAAAGAAAGGCCAAAAGGATGATTTTTGTTTTTTAACAGTTTGGGGAATGGAAACTGAACTTCCTTTTGGTTCTCCCAGAAAACAGCCTTTCTTTTTTGGACCTATTTTTAAGAAACTAAAAAAAAGAATTGGAAACTTAAAAAAAAAATACTTTCTAATTCTACAAGTTTTAAAAGAAAGAACAAGATTTTTTCAAACTATCTCAAAAAAAACAAACAAATGGTTTAGCAAAAGTATTCTATTTTTAATAATAATAATAAAAAAAATTGCAAAAATCAAAAAATTTTTATTTAGTAGATTGAAAGAAGTAGATCAATTAAGCGAAACTAAAAAAGAAAAAGATTCTATAACGCGTAATCAAATAATTCATGAATCCGTGAATCAAATTAGATCTACAAGTTGGACAAATTATTTACTGACAGAAAAAAAAATGAAGGATTTAACTGATAGAACAAGTACGATTAGAAAAAAAATAGAAAAAATTACAAAAGAAAAAAAAAAAGTGGCTCCAGGAATAAATGTTAATCCTAATACTAATAAAAGGAGTTCAAATACTGAAAGATTCGAATTACCAAAAACTATTTGGCAAATAGTAGTAAAAAGGCGCAGCGCTCGATTAATTCGTAAATTAAATTTTTTTATAAAATTTTTTATTGAAAAGATATACATAGATATACTTCTATCTATGATTCATATTCCCAGAAGGCATACAAAACTTTTTGTTGAATCAACAAAAACTATTATTGATAAACCCATTTTAAATATTGAAAAAAATCACGAAAAGAGTAATAAAACTAATGAAAGGAAAATTGACTTTATTTCAACTATACAAAAATACTTTTATAATAATTCACAGAATGTTCATAGAGTATCCTCCTTCTCACAAGCATATGTATTTTACAAATTATCACAAACCCAAGCTCTTAACTTAAACAAGTTAAGATCTATTCTTGAATATCACGCAATACCCCTTTTTTTGAAAACTTCAATAAAAACTTATTTTGGAAGACAAGGAATAATTGATTCTGAATTCAAAACTAAGAAACTTCGGAACTCGAAAAAAAATCAATGGAAAAGCTGGTTAATAGGTCATTATCAATACGATTTATCTCAGATTAGGTGGTCTAAATTAATAGCACAAAAGTGGCGAAATAGTACCAACCAATGTCGTACAATTCAAGATAAAAATTTAAAGAAAGAAGATTCATATGAAAAAGAACAATTAAGTTATTATAAAAAACAAATCAATTACAAAGTATATTTATTACCAAATCCGAAAGATAATTTTCAAAAATACTATATATATAATCTTTTATCTTATCGATCTATTAATTATAATTATGAAAAGAAGGAGGACCCATCCATTTATAGATCACTATTCCAAGTAAATAAGACTAAAAAAAATTCTTATAATTACAACACACAGAAAAGAAAAACATTTGATAAATTAGCTTCTATTCCTATTAATAATTTTAATTATTTTCTAGGCAAAAGTCATATTATATATATGGAAAAAAATACGGATCGAAAATTTTTTGATTGGAAAATCATCAATTTTTGTCTTAGAAAAAAAATAGATATTGAAGCCTGGGTCAAGGTGGATACTAATATGAATCAAAATACAAAGACTGAAGCTACTAATTCGAATTATCAAATAATTGATAAAATTGATAAAAAAAATCTTTTTTATCTTCTGGTTCATCAAGATAAAGAAAGCAATTCCTCCAATAAAAAAAAAAAATGGGATTGGATGGGAATGAATGTAGAAATACTAAGTCATCCTATATCAAATCTAGATCTTTGGTTCTTTCCAGAATTTTTACTACTTTATAATGCATATAAAATGAAACCCTGGTTTATACCAAGCAACTTCCTTTTTTTTAATTTTAATAATATAAATGAAAATCTTAGTGAAACTCAAAATATCAATAGAAAGCCAAAAGTAATTATATCGTCGAACGAAATAAAAAATCAAAAAGAAAAAGAATCTAAAAACCAAAGAGAGCTTAGATCAAAGGTACAAAACCAAGAAAATCTTGTATCTGTTCTCTTAAATCAAGAAAATG